CTCCCATCTCTCTATTTTTTTTTTAGTTATTTACTAGAGCAATTATGATCTGGAAGTTGATCCAGGGCAAGTGTTCGGATCTATTATGACATAGATGTTTGGCGCCCAACGGACACTTTTTGGGGTTTAAGATTCTAATTCTAAATCCCTTTTGAATTAAGCTAAAAACTATTTTGTTGTGCAACTTAGACAATTCCTATCGCAATTCTAAAGTATTATATCGAGATCCTAAATATTTTACTATACAATATCCATCCAATATATCAATTTTATATTAAATATAAATTATTATTAATAAATAATAAGTAATACTCTCATCCTAACTATTTAAAATAGCACTAACAATCGTTTAGTCATTACTAAAGAAATACCCAATTTTTTAGTCATTCAAATTTAATATATATTATATAGTTTCTAATAAAATTTTTTCATTTATAAAAACGACTAAGCCTAAATTACTTATTTTTCGAGATCCTCTGATAAGTTCTATCCATATACGCTCTGATCGACAATTCATAATAGATCTGATTCCATTTAATAATAATGAATTAAAAGAAGACACCAAAGTAATTGCACTTTCCTTACTTTGTTATGTTTTCGATGTAACTCTCATCAACTAGTATCGAATATTTCCATTTTTTTTTTTTATAAATGTTATATTATAGAAAAAAATGAAATTATTATAAAATTAAAGAATTTAATATTTGAAATAGATGAAAAGAAATAAAAAAATTCTGTACTGTATCCGTGTATTCGTTATCCTTACGAAATCTCAGATAAACTAGAACGATCTGATAAGGGATATAATTAAATTCTTTAATTAGTTTTTCCCAGAAGAAAAATGTCATTTTATTAATGGACCAATAAAAAATGTTATTCGAAACGTCCCGTGATCTTCAACCAATTATGCGCTTCAATATAATTCCCAGGAGTAAGCGTTATAGCTTGTTTCCAATACTCGGCGGCTTGATCAAACCAAGCCTCTGCAATTTCAGAATCTCCCTGTCGGATGGCCTGTTCTCCCCGGTCGGAATAGGCGGGTCAATTCCTTCCCTTAGAACCGTACTTGAGACTTTCCTACCTCATACGGCTCCGCAGTCAATTCTTTTGGTGTCCTTTTTTTACCTATAAAAAGGAAAACAAGGAATGAGATTTCTCAGAGATCTCTCCCACTCTTCGAGGTAACCAAAAGAGGTTAATCAGATGAGTTTCAAACTTTCATTTTTATTTAATTTTTTTTTGATTTATAATTAATAATAAGTTTTATTTTAGTTTTATCTTTTCTCCCACCCGCAGAAGAATAAAGTATAGGTATTTATTTACTCCTATTGTTAGTATTTTCGGCAAGGTAACTATCTCGATTTCATATCGAAATTTATATAGAATCTTTGAGAAAGACTTTCCTTTATAAAAAAAGTACTAAAGAAAAGACTTACTATCTTTGGGATCTGATCCTACACCGCCGCTCAATACCTTAGTTAGTGGATCAACTCTATTACAGAAGTTAATTACTCACTTTTATATATCTTATTAATATTATAGGCATAAATAAGCAGTTATTTTCTTAATGTATTGGCCCAAAACCTCGTTAATTGATCTTTACGGTGCTTCCTCTCTATCAATTAAAAATTTTTATCCATAGACGACATTGAAAAAACTATCTAGGCATATCTTATTTCGTCATATTTTAATTTCTATGAAGTTTATTTCTTTCCTACAGCTCAAAAAATCGGCGTTTTAGACGATGCATATGTAGTGAGCCTATTTTTTTTTAGTAAATACTAAAAAAAGAGGGGGGGTCTTTTTTTTTCCTTCTATAGTGGAGATAGTCGCACGTAATGACAGATCACTGCCATATTATTAAAAGCTTGGGGTAAGAATGGGTTTCGTTCTAGTGCCCGGAAATAATATTCTAAAGCTTTCGTATGTTCCCCATTACTTGTGTGAATAAGGCCTATATTATAGAGTATATAACTTCGATCGTAGGGGTCGATTTCTAGTCGCATAGCTTCATAATAATTCTGTAAAGCTTCCGCATAATTTCCTTCGGATTGAGCTGACATCCGTTACGGTCGTCATTCGATTCAAAGAATCTCCGTTCCAGAACCGTACGTGAAATTTGCATCTCATACGGCTCCTCCTTTAAATACGCATAATGAGCATCAAAAATACATAGAATAATAAACAGGGTTTAATCTCATTATGAACTGAGTGGGGCTAGCGTTTAAAAAAAATATCTAGCCAACCTTCTTGCGCAAGAACTTGTACTAACATCAAATGCCTTGATACTAATATAGAAAAGATAACTCGAACAATTACTTTGTTCTCAACGCCTCCTAATTTCCAGGAAATAGTAACTTCAACAGTCTTTGATGGTTATACGGGTATCCAAAGTATCAACGAGATGGATGTTTGTTATCCCAACCATTCTTGTTAGTCCCAATCCAGATAAGAAAAGGGAGTTAGTAAGTCATTTTAAACAAAGCTTTTGTGTTGTCGATTGCTAGGTGTAGTGCTTTTTCCCCTATGCCGCCTATTGTAACTCTATTACTAAGAAGTCGGACTGACCTGACCTGTAATACAGAACACACAGGTGTAACCTTCCGCTCAATACTAATACTCAAATTGAGAAGCATAGTATTTGAGGCTGCATCAATCGGGGATACACGACAGAAGGAATTGTTCTATTTCTAAACTTCACCTTCAACAAGCGTAGACTTTTTTCTAATTAAGAATATAAGACTCTTTCTTCTTTCTATTTCGAATCGTGTGTCTTTCTCATCAACCTAGAAACAGAAAAATCAAATCACACCATCTCTGTAATAAGTAAATGCCTCTTTTTCTCCCGAAGTTGTCGGAATGATTCGTAATAAAATATTGGCCACAATTGAAAAGGTCTTATCAATAAAATTTCCATTTATTCGCGATCTAGGCATAGGTCTCAATCCATTCTATAATTAGTCTGATTACCTCTTGTGGAAAAAGGATTTCCCAAGCAAAGGATTTGTACAGTACGAAATAACATAAAAACGGATTCAGTTTGAAACAAAAAATAAAGATAAAAAACTTCTACTTACATTATATATTATATTATTATATTGTTTCTTTTTTACTTATTAGACTTATACAAATGACTTCTTTATTCAAGAATTAATAAGAAATAGGGGAATTCCATTCGAATTCATCCAAATAAAATGTAGTAATGGAGGAACTATTCCTAATTTCATCGAAAAGGCTTTTTTTTTTAAGTTACGGAATTCTAGTATATAAATCTAAATATAAATCGAACCGTGGTCGAAGAGTATCCATTAATCATACATAGTCTAAAAAACCTAAACTCATCAATCCGTTAATTTGTTCCAATTCGGCGATTTAATTAATATATGGATATAGAAATCTCAGATATTTATCTATACGATTTGATTAAAAGTAAAGGGTAGGAACATCATATGAACAAATATGAATCAATCATTCAATCAATATAGTATCTATTTTGATACTTTCACAAAAAAAACATGTTTTTAATTTGAATCCTTCGAGGAAAGCTTTTTTATAAAAACTTATCTATCTATTAGTTATAGAATAGATAGAATTCTCTGGTTGGTCATACCTATCCAAGTAAAAATCGAATATAATATTAATCTTTTATTTTAATGTCTCGCTATTTTTTAGGTTTTTGAGTCATAATAAAATAATAGGAAAGATGGCCGAGTGGTTCAAGGCGTAGCATTGGAACTGCTATGTAGGCTTTTGTTTACCGAGGGTTCGAATCCCTCTCTTTCCGTACTTTAAAAACCTAATTTACCAACATTCCTAACTGTAAGATAAACAAAAAATTAAATACCATTATTAGAACATAACAGTTAGATTCGAGATCGGAAAAAATATTATGAGTGGGATAAAATTCCTATCAAACCCCTGACTTTAATCCTTAAGTCAATTTGAAAAGGGCTGGATTGTTCGAACCCTTTCGCTTTGTTTTTTAGTTAGGGCTAAGTCTGACGAGAATAATATTCTACCACTAGTAATTCATTTATTTTCAAACCGACCCACTTACTATCTATTATTTGGTTGATTAATCCTTTATACGGTGGGTCATAAGTCAAATGTTTGGGCAATTCGTCAGGGGGGGATGAATCAAGATAATTTTGAATTAGAGCTCTGGATTTTTGTTCATCCTTTGCCGTAATAGTATCTTGCGGTTTGCAACGATAACTCGGTATATCTACTATACGGCCGTTAACAAAAATATGTCGATGATTAACTAATTGGCGGGCTCCAGGAATAGTTGGAGCCATGCCCAAGCGAAAAAGGATGTTATCCAAACGCATTTCAAGTAATTGTAGTAAAACCTGCCCTGTTGACCCTTTGGCTTTTCTAGCGATACGAACGTATTTAAGTAATTGTCGTTCTGTAATACCGTAATGAAAACGCAATTTTTGTTTTTCTTCTAGACGAATACGATATTGAGATTTTTTACCAGAACGTGATTGGGCTCTAAGATCACTTCCTGTTCTAGGCCTTTTATTTGTTAGTCCAGGCAAAGCCCCTAAACGTCGTATTTTTTTGAAACGAGGTCCTCGGTAACGCGACATAAAGACTCCTTTCTTTATTTTTTATTATTATTTTTTATTAAATTTATTTTATATATTTCATTTTACAAAAAAACCTAAATTAAAACTAAATGATAAATGAAACGAAATCTCCTGAAGTATTATATTACAATGAATAATAAGATAAGATGTATTGTATATATGATATACAAATCCATCCATTTATATATTCTAGATTTTGTATTAATCTATGTAAGTCTAAGTAAAAAATAAAAGGAAAGAGTCTTTTTCATTATTTGTTATGCCAAGGCTCAACCCTTTACTTTTATTCATAATTGGGAATTTCTACCACAACCACATAATAGATCAATAACCTTTTGACGAAGGAAAGGGCATCCTTTGATTATTATTATTTGTTCTTTGATAAAAAAAAAAAGATAAAAAAAAAAAATAAAGAAAAGCCGGCTATCGGAATCGAACCGATGACCATCGCATTACAAATGCGATGCTCTAACCTCTGAGCTAAGCGGGCTCATAGAAATTCTACATACATAAAAACTCTATCTTAGTTTAAGCTTATTTATTTTTATTCTTTTATGATATAAATTATCTAAATATAAAAAATATTTTAATTAGAATTATATAATTCTATTGAAATAGAAATTTATATCATTATTATAGCTAAATTATATCTACTAACTAATATATATATAATATATAAATTATATTATAATGAGAAATGAGGGCTAGTAATTGAAAAAAATGCATTATGAAAATTTTCATTATAGCTATAATGAATAGATTTTTTTTAGTTATCTTATTTAGGGGTCTGCCCCAAGAAAACCTAAAAAAAAAAAATAGAAAGAAATCAAGAAAAATGAAATCCAGATTATAGATTATAATAATTAATATAAAAAAATAGTCTTCTATTTTCCTTCAGAGACGAAGACGAAAAACAAAGAATCGATCCTTTGAGTATTACAAACTGCATAAAGGAAAGAAGCATATATATGCTCTCTAATCATCTATATTGAATTGTACCTACAGAAATTATAGAATCATTTCGGATTAGACCAAAGCAAGTTTCAAATTTATAGTCTTTCCAATAGAAATAAGAAAAAAAAAAAAGAAGAAGAAAAAACTTTTTTTCGGTATATTCATCTGTATAAAATATAAAAAATGCGAGAGTTACGGAAGGGGGGGACATCACATTGGGATCCTAATTTTATAAAATATAACGGGGATATGGCGAAATCGGTAGACGCTACGGACTTAATTGGCTTGAGCCTTAGTATGGAAACCTACTAAGTGAAAACTTTCAAATTCAGAGAAACCCTGGAATTAAAAAAAGGGCAATCCTGAGCCAACTCCTTTTATTTTCCTTTTTTTTTTTCAAAAGCAAAATAAAGGATGAAGAAAGCAAGAAAAAAAGGGATAGGTGCAGAGACTCAAAGGGAGCTGTTCTAACAAATGGGGTTGACTGTGTTGTTATAAGTATAAGACTTCTTCCGTCTAAATTCCAAACCAAGAAAAAGGGTGAAGAATATACGTACTGAAATGATTAATGACAACCCGAAAATTTTTTTTTTTTTTAATAATATAATATATTTATATATATTCTATATTATAGTAGAGATTTAGAATAGGAAATTAAAAATGGAAGAATTGTTGTGAATTGATTCCAAGTTAAAAGCGGAATCCATATTTATTCATGAAAACATTCACACTCACTCCATAGTCTGATAGATCTTGTGAAGAACTGATTAATCAGATGAGAATAAAGATAGAGTCCCGTTTTACATGTCAATACTGACAACAATGAAATTTATAGTAAGAGGAAAATCCGTCGACTTTTAAAATCGTGAGGGTTCAAGTCCCTCTATCCCCAAAAGTTTTTTTTACTTTTTAACAAATTATCTTTTTTTGCTTTACCTTTTTAAAGTTAAAGATGGTTATGTTCCTCCTTTTTTTTTTTTTTTCAAAAGAGGATTTATTTTTATCTTATCACAAATCTTATAATAATAATATATATGATAGGCGGACAAATAAATATCTTTTATTTGAGCAGGTAGTACTCCGTTGAGTAATTCATAATCCATATTTTTACATTATTATATTATATAAAACTTATGTAAAATTATATACAGAGTTCCTCTTTTTGAAGACCCCAAAAATTCCGGTACCTATATAATTGTAATAATAATACTTTTTATCTTTTTAATTGATTGACTAATTGACACAAACCCAAGTTATCTCGTAAAATGGGGAGATGATGCACCAGAAAAGGGAATGGTCGGGATAGCTCAGCTGGTAGAGCAGAGGACTGAAAATCCTCGTGTCACCAGTTCAAATCTGGTTCCTGGCACATTTTTTTTTTTTTTTCTATACCTGCAAATTTTAATATAAGACTTCATATATATTCCAATTAGTTAGTGGAAACACTCGAACCAAAAAATGGAAAGGAGAGTCTCGAGGAATTAAAGGGGAAAAATTTATAAACTTCCGCTTCGATCCTGTAGAAATAGAATCGGATTACCTTTCATTTTAATATAGATTTATGGATTTATATTTTTGACTTTCCTCATACATCCTATGACTTTACGTAACCCGTCTAAGTTATTAATGTATGCGCGGTACAAAGTTCAGGATACAGAACTTTTTAGTTCGTTCTATTGGCTCTTAGCTCATTCAAAATAAAATTTTTGAGATTTTTTAGTTGTCTTTTCTTTTTTCTCCATCCATAATACCAGTGGGAAATCTATTATTCTGTTTGATCTAGAACATACAAACAGTCTTTAGCTACCTCATACTGTAGAAGTTAAATTAGTTTTTTATCGTTTAATACGCATCTTGTATTTCATAAAAATTGGGTACAATATAATCCTTACGTAAAGGCCATCCCACCCAACTCTCGGGCATTAAAATGCGTTTTAGGCGCGGATGATTA